TTCTTTTGTCTAATATGCCTGATATTAACCAGTCCCTATTTGGACTCCTGCAATTCCTCCTTGTTGCCGCCAGACCTGGGCGGAGTATTAGCAACAATATGCTTCTCATCACTAATATGCTTGCTTACCGGACTGGATGATTTTGTAGAAGTAGCTTCTCCAAATAATTGGAGACTTCATCTTTTCCCTCTGTCTTTGCCAATCCTGCATTCGTGAAAACAATGGCAAGGAACGTTTTACCTTCTACTAGAAGCAAAAGCAAACCTTTAGAAATATATTAGAAAGATATGGATCTCCCCGGATAGGATTTGAACCTACGACCAATCGGTTAACAGCCGACCGCTCTACCGCTGAGCTACCGAGGAAAAATGTGGAGAGTTTAATCTTATAAAGATTCAAAGACTCTTATTACTCGAGGCCGCCCTATGACCAGGGCGTTATTTGTTCAAATACCCAAAACTTTCTTCGAAGATTTATGTACCTTGCGTACATCTTAAACTCTAATATTTATTATAGGAGAAAAAGGTAATGGTAGCAACCCCATTACCTCCCCGCAGAGAGCCTCCAGGACAGGGAGACAAGGGGAGGCGGTTAACCATCACCAAGATGTTCTCCCCCCCCTGAAATGCTTTTTGATCAATCACCAATCACTAGTTTCTATTTCTCAGAACATAGTAAAATATTCATATGATTGAATAATATCATTCTTAATAATTAGAATAATTAACATTAAGATGTTACCAATGATTAATCCAAATAAATAAGAAGGTATTCTACCTCCTTCCCCATAACGCATCCCTTCTCCTCCGAAAAAACTTAAAATACCGATTCCGTTGACGATTCCATCGATTATCCATTGATCAAAAAAACAGATAGATTTACTTAATATCCGTGTACCTTCAATAAATATCACATTATACAGGTTATCAATATAACCACGATAATATGACCAATTAGATAAGGAATTGAAGAAATAACCCAAAAAATCTTTTGTCTTGGGATCAATTTCTTTTCGCAAATCTCGTGAAGAGACTGGACCATAGATAAAGAAAGAGATAGAAACTCCTACCAATGCTATGCTAACCGAAGGTATTGATTTTAGAAAAAAGTCTACCAAATTTTCGGAATTATCTTTATGAAACGAATCGGTGAGAGGAGCTAGCAAATCGGATAATAAGTCTGAATTGATTCCTTTATGGGAAAAAGGAACTCCTATAAATCCAATAAATAGTGTTGGTATTGCTAGAGAAATAAGAGAAAATAACATCGAGTTGTCTGATTCATTGGGATATAAAATATTTTCGTTTCTTATCTCCCTATTTATTGAAACAAAAGCATCTTCTGAGATTTCATTCCGATTATCAGATCCTTTAAAATCTGAAAGAACATTAAATGATTTTTCAATATTTAGAGACTTATTTTTTATTCTTCTCTCCGGTAGAGAAAAAACATTTTCTGGAATTTCATAAAAATCACCAGTTGGATCGGAAAAAGATGTATAAGAATTATTTGAAAAAACTTTATCTCGTTCACTTAGGGTTTGAAGATTCCCCCAAATAGACTTATAAGATACAGATTTATCAGTATCTTTATATGATAAATTACCACGGAAATCTCCCTCGAAAGTGACGAAATACATACGGAACATGTAAAAACCGGTTAATCCTGCTGTACACCAGGCTATCCAACCCAAAGAAGCAGACGCTATCCAACTATCAACAAGAATTTCATCTTTGGACCAAAAACAAGCAAAAGGTGGAATGCCACATAGAGAGAGTGTACCTAAAAGAAAAGTAGTTCCAGTTATTGGCATATACTTTCGCAAACCACCCATAAAACTCATATTTTGACTTTTCTCGGGGGAATACCCAACAATAGGTTCCATCGAATGAATAACTGAACCAGATCCAAGAAATAATAAAGCTTTGGAATAAGCATGTGTTATGAGATGAAATGAAGCAGCTCGGTAAGAACCAATCCCTGGGGCCAACATCATATATCCTGGTTGAGACATAGTAGAATAAGCTAAACCTTTTTTAAGATCTTTCTGAGCGAGAGCTATCGTAGCTCCCAATAAAGCTGTTATCCCACCGACCCAAGAAATAATATTCATTGTGAAAGGTAAAGCTTCGAAGAAATGGAACATTCGAGCCACAAAAAATATTCCTGCTGCTACCATTGTAGCTGCATGTATAAGAGCTGAAATCGGAGTAGGTCCCTCCATTGCATCGGGTAACCATACATGAAGTGGAAATTGTGCAGATTTAGCTGCTGGACCTAGAAATAATAAAAGAGCACACATATTTGCGAGGAATAAATTAACCCCATTACTATCAATTAAGTCATTAAACCGTTCAGATAAACTGTGGATGTCGAAACTACCTGTTATCCAATAGGTACCCAATATACCCAATAATAATCCAAAGTCTCCTACACGATTTGTTATAAAAGCTTTTTGACAAGCATTAGCGGCACTGGGTCTAGAGAACCAGAAACCTATTAATAAATAAGAACACATTCCAACTAATTCCCAAAAAATATAAATTTGTACTGGATTGGGACTAAGAACTAAACCTAACATGGAAGCAGTGAAAAGACTGAGATAAGCAAAAAATCTTACATATCCCTGGTCATGGGACATGTAACTGTCACTATAAATCATAACCAAAATCCCTACGCTCGTAACTGATACCAACATTGTAGAAGTAAGCGGATCAATCAAAAAACCTATTTGTAGAGAAATATCTTTATTAAAAAACCAAGACCATAATAATTGGTGGTTAGGATTGCCCCTAATCTGTTGCCAAAAAATAGAAAAAGAAATAAACATGGCTATACCTAGCAAAAATATACTAATGATAGCACATATACGACGAAGACTTTTAGTTGCTTTTGGGAAGAAGAATAATCCCAATCCTACTGACATAGAAGCTACAAATGGACATACAGGGACAATCCAAATATTTTTATATAATAGTTCCATAAACCTATTAGAATTAAATTAAACCTTAATTTATCTTTCTCTCTCATCCACGTTCAAGTTGCCTTATTACAAATTGGAGTTCCAATATATTAGAAATGGAAAATCTATTCCATCTGGAGAAAAAATACACCCCAAAAATTTTGAAGTTTTTTTTATTCAAGGAATAGAATATTCAAAAAACTTGTTTCTTCGTTGATCAAAAGAATATATGAGATAATAATATTCTAAAATCTATTTAATTACTTATTTCTCGAGTTTAGCTATTCAGATTCGAAATAATCCGATTCTTATATATAATCCCTTTAGTAATATTTTAATCAGAACCAATATCGTAATGAGTACATACGCAATAATTGACACCGGGGGTGAACAGTTACGGGTAGAACCTGGTAGGTTCTATGATGTTCGTTATTCCGCATCATTAAAACCTAAGATATTAGCCCCGAATACCAAAATATTAATATATCGAATATTATTGATTTGTAATGAATCCACAATAAATCTTGGACATCCCTGGTTAGAGAATGCAATCGTTAGGGGAAGAATTTTACACCCTTCCTTCGGGGATAGAATAACAATATATAAAATGCATTCTAAGAAAAAAACGAGACGTAAGTTAGGATATCGACAAGATTTAGTTCGATTTGTAGTGGATTCTATCTGTTTGAATGGAGAGGAATTATAGAATCGAATAATTTGTATCCATTATACATCGAAATCATTAATAGAATAATTTTTGAGGGAGTGGAAATAGGAACTCTCTCTAATTCTTTCAATTGAGAATCAGTTAATAGCTATATTATTAAGGTATTTCCCATTATGGCAGTTCCGAAAAAACGTACTTCCAAATCAAAGAAGCGAATTCGTAAGAGTGTTTGGAGAGAAAAGACTAAAAAAATTGCCTCAAAAGCTTTTTCTTTAGCTCAATCTATTCTAACTAATCGTTCAAAAAGTTTTTATTACACAACGAACGAAAAAATATCTGAATCGACGGAATAATTATACACCGATGGCTCAACTAATTCCCGGTATATCTTATTCCATCCGAGTAGATAGAGATGAAAAATTTATTATCTTGTAGCGTTTTATAAAAAAAAAAAAATTATTGAGAACAATATTCAAAATATATATATATTTTTTTTTGAATATTCTCTTCCTACAGACTAAATAACTATTCCTTTGATAAATTCATAGAAGATGGTATAACTAAACTACTTGTTTGTTATTTTTCTTCCTCACCAATCTCGGGAGTATAAATCTCCCGGGAGAATATGAAGATATTGCATATTCTTATTCTGTTCTTACATAAAATTCTTCAATTTTTGAAAAACGATAGGAAATTCATTCAATTATGATTAAAATTTTTCCATATATACTCCGTCGAGGAGATAGTATTCTTAATACTATTTCGGAATAGCGGGATTTGAACCCACGACCTCCATCACCCCAAGATGGCACGCTACCAAGCTGCGCTATATTCCGAAAGAAAAAGTTAAGAAAAAGGTTTTCTCGCTTCAAATTTATTGTTATATCATTGTAATATGATATTTCTTCTCGCGAGAGAATAAATATTGACTATCAATTATGGATTATGCTATTATCACTATTAAGCCGCTATGGTGAAACAGGTAGACACGTTGCTCTTAGGAAGCAGTGCTAACGCATCTCGGTTCGAATCCGAGTAGCGGCATTCTATCTCGATAAAACCTTCACTAATATCTTATAATTCTATTAATTATCTAATAAGATCTTTTTAATACTCATAGAATCTTATTAATATAGGAAATAGTAACTACGATAAATATTATTACGGAAAATATATTTGCTCACATCTCCTTCTTTCTCCTTTCCGTGGCTACTGCCTCTTATTGGGGAAATCTAGTTTATAAAACTGGGAAACTAAGTGATTTGGGAAAACAAAGTATAAAATTTGCTTTCATTTCTATAACAGGATTTTTGATAACCCGATGGGTTCATGCTAATCATTTACCATTAAGCAATTTATATGAATCATTTATGTTTCTCTCGTGGAGTTTCTCTCTATTGCATATAAACTTGGAACTGAAAAGTCGGAATAATGATTGGTTGGGCGCAATTACTGCACCAAGTGCCATGTTAACGCACAGCTTTGCTACTTTAGGTCCTCCCAACGAGATGCAACAATCTACAATGTTAGTACCTGCTTTACAATCTCATTGGTTAATGATGCATGTCAGTATGATGATATTAAGTTATGCTACCCTTTTATGTGGATCCCTGTTAGCAATAACTTTGCTAATTATTACACATGATAATACAAATAAATCTATAGTTAGTACTAATACCAAATTCTTTCTATTATTCTTTCCCCGCGAAAGAAATAGCTATTTATCCACACAAATAGAAAGTGATTCAAAAAACACTTTCTATTTGTTATCCAGAGATTTTCGTAAATGCCAATTGATTCAACAACTAGATCAATGGAGTTATCGTACAATCGGCTTAGGTTTTCCCTTCCTAACAATAGGTATCCTTTCTGGAGCCGTATGGGCTAATGAAGCATGGGGATCTTATTGGAGCTGGGATCCTAAAGAAACATGGGCATTAATTACCTGGCTTATATATGCAATTTATTTACATACTAGAATGACTAAAGGATGGCAAGGAAAACAATCTGCAACTGTAGCTTCTTCCGGATTCTTTATTGTTTGGATCTGTTACTTGGGTGTCAATCTCTTAGGAATCGGTCTGCACAGTTATGGATGGTTAATTCGATAGTAAATCAATCGGGGTATTCAAAACTGATTAGACAGAAATAGTAATTTGATAGGGATTTTTCATAATACGATACGGACTTGAATACAGAAAAATAAATTTTTATTCTTTTTTTTTTTTCGAATAATAAATTATTGAAAAAGAATGATTTGATAATTAATAGTATTCACTTTTTAAAAATCTCATTGAGACTGATTATTCAAACCAAGAACAAAAATTTTCTGAGAAAAAAACTCCCATTTATCTCTCTAAACAATTTACATTTATCTCTCTAAACAATTGACTGGGGGAAGGAAAAAATACAATGACATAGAAAGTTATACTTTTCTAATATTCTAATCGGTAGAATCCACTAATATTGAGATAAAATATATTCTACCTCACTATTCCATAGAGATAATACCAGATTGGGATAAAGACCAATACCTATTATTGGTAATAAAAGACAGAGTGAAATAAAAATCTCTCGTGGTCCAGAATCTATAAGAGATAAAGCTAGGGTATTAGGAATCTTATATCCATAAAACATTTGACGTAACATGGAAAGCAAATAAATAGGAGTTAGTATTATCCCAATTGCTTCAATTATTGTAATTACTATTTTGAAAGTAAGCGAATAGTTTTGACTAATAACAATCCCCAAGAATACCATTAATTCTGCCACAAAACCACTCATACCCGGCAATGCCAGAGATGCGAGTGAAAAAATACTAAACATGGTGAATAATTTAGGCATTGAGATAGCTATTCCGCCTAGTTGATCGAGGAAAAGAGTACGTGTCCTGTCATAGCTTGTTCCGGCTAGAAAAAAGAGTGCTGCACCGGTCAATCCATGAGAAATCATTTGTAATATAGCTCCATTAAGACCTATATTTGTTAGAGAACCAATTCCGATCATAACAAAACCCATATGAGAGACAGATGAATAAGCTATTCTTCTTTTTAGATTACGTTGATTCAATGAGATTAAAGATGCATAAACAATTTGAACTGCTCCAAACATTACCATCCAAGGAGCAAATATGGCATGAGCATGAGGCAACAATTCCATATTAATTCGAATCAATCCATATCCCCCCATCTTTAAGAGGATTCCTGCTAAAAGCATACATGTACTATAATGTGCTTCTCCATGAGTATCTGGCAACCAAGTGTGAAAAGGGAAGATTGGTAATTTCACCGCATAAGCTATCAAAAAACCTGAATAAATAATTATTTCTAATGCTATGGGATATGACCGAGTTGCTAGGGATTGAATATCAAACAATGGTCCATTGTTTCCGTAAAGGCCTATTGTTAAGGCTCCGATTAGGAGAAAAATGGAACCACCTGCTGTGTACAAAATAAACTTTGTGGCCGAATATAGACGTCTTTTTCCACCCCATATAGATAAAAGTAAGTAAATAGGAATTAATTCCAATTCCCACATGAAAAAAAAGAGTAAAATATCTTGAGAAGCAAATAATCCTATTTGACCGCTGTACATTGCTAACATCAAAAAATGAAATAATCTTGTATTTCGTGTGACTGGCCAAGCTGCTAAAGTTGCTAGGGTGGTGACAAAGCCTGTTAATAAGATAAGCCCCATGGAAAGACCATCAATACCTAATCTCCAATGAAAATTAATAAGATCTATCCAATTATAATCTTCCTCTAATTGAAGAGATTGATCGTTGATGCGGAAATGACAACAAAAGATATAGGTTATTAAAAGGAATTCTATTATACAAATACCTAAAGTATACCATCGAATAATTTTATTTCCTTCATTAGGAAATAATGGGATCAATAAGCCGGCACATATAGGTAGAAGAACAATTATGGTTAGCCAAGGTAAACTGCTCATGGAGGATATAAGAGACTTTAATATAAGACCCATACTAAATCTGTATGGGTCTTCTTATGAAACAGAAAATTGTAGTAATCTTTTTCTTTCTATCAAAAATTGCTTAGTAAGCTAGACCCATACTGCGAGTTGTTTCAGCTCCTAAATAAACACGTACGCTCAAAAAATCTGTTGGGCAAGCCGATTCACATCTTTTACAACCCACACAGTCTTCTGTTCTAGGAGCAGAAGCAATCTGATTAGCTTTACATCCATCCCAAGGTATCATTTCCAAAACATCTGTTGGACAAGCTCTTACACATTGGGTACAACCGATACATGTATCATAAATCTTTACTGAATGCGCCATTGGATTTATACTCCTATTAATCTTAGATATCGAGAAAACTAACTATTGATATCGAAAGAACTAACTATTCCGAAATAAATTTTATCCCTATCGTTAAAAACTAGTAGATTGGAACAAGAACAAATTGTCTAATCTTGGTCCTTATTTCAGATACTATTAATATAACAATTGAACTGTTATGAAATTTCCTAATATATACAAAAAAATATCTCTATCTTCATCCGTTCGAATAATCAAGTAAATAATACGATTAATTCAATGAATGAAGGGGATTATTTATTATGGATCTATCTAAGGACATAAGATCATTAATTACCATTTTAACAAATTAAATTGATCAATACGAGTTGATTTTCTATTGCGATAGATGATTAAAATGATAGATAATCCGATAGCAGCTTCAGCAGCTGCAATAGCTATCACAGAGATAGAAAATATTTCTCCTTTTCGTTCTTGGGTATCGAAATAATTAGAAAACGTTACAAAGTTTATATTAACTGCATTAAAAATTAGCTCTAGACACATAAGTGCTCGAATCATGTTTCGACTTGTGATTAATCCATAGAAACCGATACAGAAAAGATAAGCACCTAAAATAAGTGCGTTTTCAATCATAAGAGATTAACTCCTTAGACTAGTTTAGTAATTGGGATGAAAAAACAGATTCATAGAAATATTTTTAGTAACTAAAAGAGAGATAAATCCTCTTTAGATTCCGAAGCTTTATTATCATCTATTTCTACTATCCTTTCCTGACGGGCTATAGTGATTGCTCCTATTAGAGCAACTAAGAGAAGGATGGAAAGAAGTTCAAATGGAAGCAAAAATTTAGTTAATAATTGGGACCCAATAAGCTGAACATCAGTTGTCAAACCTTGTTCCACAAACTTCGTTGATTGTTTAGTCATATATATCTCAGACCATGATGCATCTGGAATCATTATAGTCAATAATATGAAGAGACTTGTACAGACTCCTAAAGTAATATTATCCCCTACATTTGAGAATGAAAAAAGAGTTATATTCTTTGGTTTATCAATTAACATTACAGCAAATACGGTTAAAACATTTACAGCTCCTACGTAGATCAATACTTGAGCAGCAGCTACAAAATCAGCATTTAGTACAAGATATAGAAGGGATATACAGATAAAAACTAGTCCCAATAAGAGTGCAGAATAGACTATATTGGTAAGTAATACCACTCCTAAACTTCCTAAAAGGATACCTAATTCTATAATTACTAAAATAACTTTATGGATTGGTTCGGGTAAAATCATTTCATCTAATCATTCAAATTTTTTCTATTCAGATACAAATATCTGGTAATAATGAGATGTATATCTCTTGCAAATCTCTTTTATTTCTTTTTATCTCTTCAAAAATATTCAATCCATCTGCTAGAAACATATCCGCTATAACGAAGAATATCTTGATGAAAATAGTAATAAGAAATAATTGGAGAAGAAAAAAAAAGACTCGCCTGAGTCTTTTTCCCCCTCGTCAGATGAAGATTTTCTCTAAAAATTAGTAACACTTCTTGAATCAGGATGTCCTTCCATAACTCCTTTGGATAAATAATTTAAACCCGAAACAGTTTGAGTTGTAGGATCTTGAACTACCGATACGGGTAAACGTCCTAAAGCAATTTGATCATAATTCAATTCATGCCGATCATAAGTCGAAAGTTCATATTCTTCTGTCATTGACAAACAATTTGTTGGACAATATTCGACACAATTGCCACAAAAAATACAGACTGCAAAGTCAATACTATAATTTTTTAACTGTTTTTTTCTAACACTTTCCTTCAACTCCCAATCAACGACAGGTAAATTGATTGGACACACACGAACACATACTTCACAAGCAATACATTTATCGAATTCAAAATGAATCCGTCCGCGAAATCGTTCTGATGGGATCAGTTTTTCATATGGATATTGAATAGTCATAGGTAATCGATTCATATGGTCTAATGTAACCACAAAACCTTGACCAATATATCTTGCAGCTTGTATTGCTTGTTGACTATAACTTCGAAGCCCATTCACCATAGCGAACATGAGGTAGATATCCTTGAATAATTAATTGAATCTTTTCTATCTCTGAGTTCTTTACGTGTCAAAGAAATCTATGAGCATGATTCAGAAGATGATATAGATACAATCTATTAATCTAATAATAGAATTTGAAAAGAAGCTGTTAACAGTAAATTTCCCAAAGCGACGGGCAGAAGAAATTTCCAACCAAGATCCAATAGTTGGTCTATTCTTACTCTCGGTAATGTCCATCTCGTCATGATAGAGACGAATAGGAATAAATAAGCTTTAGTTAATGTGATGATAATACCTATTATTGCATTGATAATATCAAAAGTTCCATTAGTAAGAATCCAAGTGAGTTGGTTGGAAGTTGGTAAGAATGGAATTGATAAATCCCATCCTCCAAGATAAAGTACTGTTACAAACAATGAAGAAACTAATAGGTTTAGATAAGAACCAACATAAAATAGACCAAATTTGATACCTGAGTATTCTGTTTGGTAACCTGCTACCAATTCTTCTTCCGCTTCCGGTGGATCAAAAGGTAATCGTTCACACTCTGCCAACGAAGAAATGAAAAAAATTAGAAAACCTATAGGTTGACGCCACAAATTCCATCCTAAAAGACCATATTTAGACTGTGCATCAACTATATCAACTGTACTTAAACTGTTGGATAAATATAGTCGATGGTATTAATGATATTACCATCTCTACTTCAAAACCGTACATGAAATTTTCACTTCATACGGCTCCTCAAAGGTTATTAAGAATGACTTTGTATCAAAGAATTATCATCTTATGAAATGATTAAAAGTATTCTGGGATTAACCAAAGAGATTCTGTTTGCTAGAAGAAATAATAGCTTCTGAATCTATCTCAACCTTTCTAATTTTCTAGTACTTCAAATTCAAATATAGTAAAAATTTTGGTAGAATCAATAGAATTCTTTTCTTAATAAAGTCTTTCTCTATTTGTAAAGAACGACTAATTAGGTATAAAAAATATTAAATATTGGGACAAATATTTAGAAATAATATGATTATTTCACTAATCTTTTAAAAGATTTAGGTAATTATTGAAAGGATTACTTCGTTCCAGATAGTCATTGTTTTAGTAGATAGGAATATACTTAAGATTGGGGTTATAAGGAAGTACTACTTAGTCATCTCTACCAATGCCAAGTCCTTATCCATTCAATATCTTAAAACTGGAAGAAAAAAAATATTTATTCATCTGTTTCACCAACCTCTTGTGTATCTTTGTGTTCCTGGCCATCTACTATTGCTCGATTTTTAGTATGATTGTAGAAGATTCATAATTATCTTCTGCCCCCGCGTCAGGTTTTCAAAACTCCTGGGGTACACAGTTTTCACTGGTTGTGCATGCTTTCACTCCTGTACATAGAGGATGGGGCTTAATTCTATCACTGCAATACGCTGTTTAATTTCACCCATATGACTATCTAGTTGTTTACTTGGAGAAAGAGAAAAAAAATTATACTAAATTTTTTTTTTTTTCAACGAATCGCACGTAGAGATATAGATAATACGCATAGAGCTAAAGGAATTTCATAACTGATAGATTGAGCAGCAGCTCGAAGACCACCTAAAAAAGAATATTTATTGTTTGAACCGTAACCTGCCATAAGAAGTCCAAGCGGAGCAATACTTGAAACAGCAATCCAGAAAAATACACCTATACCCAAATCAGCTAAAATTATGTGTTTCCCAAAAGGTATTACTAAATAACTTAAAAATACTGGTATGACTACTATAGCAGGTCCAACGTTGAATAACCAAATATCACCTCTTGCGGGAATAACATCTTCTTTCAATAGGAGTTTGATTCCATCTGCCAAAGCCTGAATAATTCCCAAAGGTCCGGCATATTCGGGTCCAATACGTTGTTGTATTCCCGCCGATATCTTTCGTTCGAGCCATACAATAACTAATACTCCTAGTGTAACTCCTACTATAGTAGTGAGAATAGACACTATAATCCAAATTAATTCAAGAAATTCTTTTGATAATTCCGATTCAGAGAAGAGTATAATACCTTGTTTTTCAACACCTGTTATATCAAGTACCATCTTAACGATCAACCTCTCCCATAATAATATCGATACTACCCAATATTGTCATAATATCTGCTAATTTCATTCCTTTCACCAATTGAGGAAGGATTTGCAAATTGATAAACCCGGGTGGACGAATTTTCCATCTCCAAGGAGAGACATTATCATCTCCAATTAAAAATATTCCTAATTCTCCTTTAGGAGCTTCTATCCGTACATAATGCTCCTGTTTGGGTAACTTAAAAGTAGGGGAAGATTTCTTACTAATAAATTGATAGTCAAAATCATTCCATTCCGAATCTTTTTGTTGATTAAGGCGTCGAGCTTCCAAGTTTTCGTAAGGGCCTCCTGGAATAACTTTCAAAGCTTGTTGAATAATTCTTACAGATTCTCTCATTTCTCCAATTCGTACCAAGTAACGAGCTAATGAATCCCCTTCTTTCTGCCATTGAATTTGCCAATCTAATTCATCATAGCATTCATAATGATCTACTTTACGGAGATCCCATCGAACTCCTGAGGCTCGTAGCATAGGTCCTGATAAGCCCCAATTTATTGCTTCTTCCCTACCAATAAAGCCTACACCCTCCACTCGTTTTAAAAAAATGGGATTATTCGTAATAAGCTGTTCATATTCATCAACTTTTGGTAAGAAATAATCGCAAAAGTCTAGACATTTGTCTACCCAACCGTAGGGAAAGTCTACAGCAACTCCTCCAATACGAAAATAATTATGCATCATCCGCATTCCCGTAGCAGCTTCGAACAAATCATATATCATCTCCCTTTCTCTGAATATATAAAAGAAAGGAGTTTGTGCACCAACATCAGCCATGAAAGGTCCTAGCCATAATAAATGGGAAGCAATGCGGCTTAACTCTAACATAATTATTCTTATATAACTGGCTCTCTTTGGTATTTGGATATTGGCCAATTTCTCCGGTGCATTCACTGTTATTGCTTCCGTAAACATGGTGGCTAGATAATCCCATCGTGTTACATAAGGAAGATATTGTATAATCGTTCTGTTCTCAGCAATCTTTTCCATTCCTCTATGGAGATAACCTAGTATCGGTTCACAATCAATGACATTTTCACCATCTGAAGTAACAATCAATCGAAGAACACCATGCATCGATGGATGCTGAGGACCCATACTTACTATCATGGGATCTTTCTTTGTAGCAAGCATGGTCATATTTTATTTCCCCCTCCATATATTCTATAGGGTTAGCTTTCGTAGAAAGAAATAGTAAATCCTTATTAAGAATGTAATGTTCATACATCGAAACGGAAGTAATAAGATCTATGTAATCCATTTAACGAATTTTAAGTCCACGAATACCTAATTTATTTATTAAGTTTTCATAACAATTTATATCGTTCTTGGATAGGTAAACTAAAAGGCGTTTGCGTTTTCCCAGCATTTTCCACAACCCCCTTTGGGATGAATAGTCTTTAGAATGTTGTTTCAGATGGGAGGTAAGTTTGATAACTTGATTAGTTAAATGATATATTTGAAATTCAACAGACCCTGTTTTTTTTACAGGGCCTGATGACGAATGAAGAGATATCTTTTTATTCATAGAAATATTTGTTCTTAAAAAAAAAAAAAGAGATTATTCAATAACGAAATAGAATTAATTATTGAATAGTTCTAAATAAATAATAATATAAATTTTATGGAATATTATTCCGAAGGATTTACAAAAATTAAGCAATTATTATATGTTTCATTGAAATTACTCATTCATTGATGAAACATATAACAATTGCTTTTTCGACTCAAAACGGGGGATACATACGAATTCTTAGCATGGTGAATCGACTTCCATTACTCGTATTAAACCAGAATCTGTTCATGCAAGCTAAGTCCTCTAGCCGATGAATAGGCCAAAGAAAACGTTTAATAAATTGATTCTGATCCGGAGGAAGAGTTTGAGTCCTCTGGACGTTCCTCATCCAAGGTTCAATTTTTGTATATCTCTCCTCTAGGATTAAGGATCTTAAAACCCGTAATTCCCGACGACGTCTTGGAAGTAACAGATCTTCGAGGTTATACCAATGAACAAAATCTTGTTTATCATTTTTATCATTAATGAGTGATAAACGTGGTATACATTGACTAAAGATATCTCCATCTATTCTTCTTTCGAATCTATCTATAAATTTTAATAAAGTACTTACCATTTTGTACATCAATATTTGATCATCCAATACTTTTGGTAGACGATGTGATGAAATAGTTAGAAATTGATCTAATACCTTCTTTTTAGACTCTGTAAAAAATAGATTCAATAGATTTACATCTATTTTCATTTCACGACAGAACCCAGTAAGATCTTGTTGATTTTCAATTACACTTAAAAGAGATGCTAGATCTTTTATTCTTTGCATTCTACTTCCTAATTCTTTAGATCTCCACCTCCATTGGAATAGATAGTAATGATTCTTTCTTTCTTTGAGAGATAATTCTTCTGATTTAATCTTCTGTCTCTCATACCGATAACTCATTCTTAATTTCTGAGATTTCTCGCTTGGAGGTATTTTATTCTTCTTTTGCAGAATAGAATTCTTAGGTACAAATATTGTTTCCGTACCATATTTATCCGTTTCTTCAATAAATTCTGGAAATAACCATAGCATTAGATTGAAATCTAAATTATTCTTTTTTTCTTTTTGTGGATATGAGATATTCTTCTTCTTCTTCTCTCCAAAATTTCGTATCTTTTTAATACGATTCACAGCTAGTATCTCTTCCTTTGTATTTTCTTTCCAGATTGGCAGTTTATTAATCTCTGAATTTTTAACAGAATCAACAAAACTATATAAAAGAGTATTATATTTAAAACGTTTATTAAAATTATTGATTCGTTGTTTCAAAAGAGGGTTTTTTCTATAAATAGAATTTCTATAAATAGAATGTGTATCTCGTTCGTTGTAAGAGACATCTTCATTCTTTTTATCAAAAGATACACTATTTATTTTCCAATGTCTATTAACTTCAAACCTCCATTTTTTTGGTGCTATTTGGGACCAGAATTCTGAAGATAAATTATATTTTCTGAAACGACGTAACCATTCATTCCAGTCTTTTTCACTAAAATTTTGGGGTTCTTTAATAATCCCTTGTGTAATTAAAATATCTTCAATATCCTCAGAAATAATAGTTTCTATGTCCGATAAATAATTCCCTGATTTTAATTCGTTCTGCTCAGGATATTCCTTCAATATCCAACTATGTTCTTTCAACGATTGTACTAAATAATTCAAATCCAATTTGGTTGTTTTTGTTCGCCACAACCTATCCAGTATATACGCGTGAGAAATTGAATTTATAGACTTATTTCGATCCGCTGGAAAAATTTTTCCATTCCCATCTGAATGTGTGTGTTGTATCTCATTAGAATTTTCGAAAACATCTTTTAGTAGTATTATTAATTGGATATTGAACCGGAGGAAAGAGATGGAATGATTATAAATCTCTCTATTCAATTTCTTGGGAATAATTCTTAATAAAGAATATCCTCTTCGAATTAATTGTGCATTTGTTCTACGAAGTCTTAAAATCCTTTGTTGAGTTTGAACCAATTGCTTTTTCAGTATCAATTCAAAAATATTAGAATATTGATTATCTTTCTCTTTCGATCCGATTTTTGTTTCTATTCTATGAAGAAAAGATTGTTGAATAATTCGTTTCGTACCATCATTTGTTGGGATTAACGAATTATTGAATTCCCGAAGATTTTTTTGAGTCTCAAATTCTGGTTGATCTTGAATATCTGGCGACAAGTTTTCAATAACATTGGGCGCAATATCAATATCTACTTCTTTTATTTCTTGATTAGTTATTTTTACTTCCTGATTAGTTATTTTCTCTTTCGTTACTTGCGTATCAATGGATTGAACACTAGATCTATTTGTTTCGTCCAATCGATTGATTCGAATATATCTTTCCGAAAGATTATTAAATTCTTTGTAAATAGATGATAAATTCGTTAGTTGGATTAAATTGGAACAAAACTGAGATATTTGTCTAGTCCCCAATGATATATTATTTCTCAAATTTTTTATCAATTTTTTTCTAACAGGTTTCCAAAAAGAAGGTTGTTTCTTAATAGTCCCAAAAGGTAAATTTGTTTGAAATCCCCAAGCGGTTAAATAACTAAAAGTCACTTTTTGTTGTTTCGAGATATCTTTTCCTATCAAATTACTATCTCTAACGGATTGAGAATGTATATCCCCTTCGGTTCGTTTTAATCGTTTCACCTTTTTCTGAGTATGCCAAGGTTTTAATTGAAAAGGATATAAAATTTTTATCTGAAGACCTTCTCGCAACCAACGACCAGGTAATTTGGTGTCTGAAAATTCATTACCATCATAGGTACACTTTATGTGAATTTCTCGATTCCATTCAGTCCAATCTTCAGTCCATTCAGGAAACTGGAATAATAAGATACGACCAATATTTTTACCTATTATTAATATAGGCAATTTAACATACTTTCTAAAACTTGATTGAAGAACTAATAATAAACTTCTTCCACTTTGGGCGAAGTAAAAATCTAATCGAGCTGCTAATGCTAGACGATCAGCCTTCGATCTCGTAATGTTCCTCGAAGAAGACAGTAATCCCCCGATCTGGATCGTGTTTGTTTCACCTTTCCTCGTTTCTATAATTTTCAAAGACGATTCCGGGATAGTAGGTGTCTCCATTATCCTTAAAAAGAAAGGAGAGTGTGCTTTATGTTGCAACATTTTCCATATCAGTATTTTACGTCTTCGAGGCCGTAAAGATCCTCTTAGTATTCTTCGACGAAAATCTGACTGTTTTGAAAATCGTTTCACAACTCTTCTTGTTTTTAGTTTGGTTTTCGTGACACTAATTCCCACATTTTTTACTTTCCTCTGACGAACATCGTTAGTCCCACCTACAACATCGAATCGATTAGCTTTTATTATTAAAGTGTATCGAGGTAAGTCTTTTTTAATTTCCTGGATGTGAGGCAATAAAGATATTGTTTGTGCTATGGAAGAGAAATCTCGTAGTTTAGTAAAATCGGTTGAAAATGAATCGAAAAAAGAAGACCAATTTGAACTATTAGTTTCGTCTTTCAAATGAATAAAAAATAAAGCTTGTTCTACAGGAGGAAGTTTGAAAACATGTTCCCAAGTTATATATACTGTGTTATGCTTAGTTTTCAAGAAATTGAGTTCATTGAAAAGCTTTTTAATTTGCTTGTCCTTAGATTTCCCGAACATGAACAAGAATACTAAGAGGATCTTTACGGCCTCGAAGACGTAAAATACTGATATGGAAAATGTTGCAACATAAAGCACACTCTCCTTTCTTTTTAAGGATAATGGAGACACCTACTATCCCGGAATCGTCTTTGAAAATTATAGAAACGAGGAAAGGTGAAACAAACACGATCCAGATCGGGGGATTACTGTCTTCTTCGAGGAACATTACGAGATCGAAGGCTGATCGTCTAGCATTAGCAGCTCGATTAGATTTTTACTTCGCCCAAAGTGGAAGAAGTTTATTATTAGTTCTTCAATCAAGTTTTAGAAAGTATGTTAAATTGCCTATATTAATAATAGGTAAAAATATTGGTCGTATCTTATTATTCCAGTTTCCTGAATGGACTGAAGATTGGACTGAATGGAATCGAGAAATTCACATAAAGTGTACCTATGATGGTAATGAATTTTCAGACACCAAATTACCTGGTCGTTGGTTGCGAGAAGGTCTTCAGATAAAAATTTTATATCCTTTTCAATTAAAACCTTGGCATACTCAGAAAAAGGTGAAACGATTAAAACGAACCGAAGGGGATATACATTCTCAATCCGTTAGAGATAGTAATTTGATAGGAAAAGATATCTCGAAACAACAAAAAGTGACTTTTAGTTATTTAACCGCTTGGGGATTTCAAACAAATTTACCTTTTGGGACTATTAAGAAACAACCAATATTTTTACCTATTATTAATATAGGCAATTTAACATACTTTCTAAAACTTGATTGAAGAACTAATAATAAACTTCTTCCACTTTGGGCGAAGTAAAAATCTAATCGAGCTGCTAATGCTAGACGATCAGCCTTCGATCTCGTAATGTTCCTCGAAGAAGACAGTAATCCCCCGATCTGGATCGTGTTTGTTTCACCTTTCCTCGTTTCTATAATTTTCAAAGACGATTCCGGGATAGTAGGTGTCTCCATTATCCTTAAAAAGAAAGGAGAGTGTGCTTTATGTTGCAACATTTTCCATATCAGTATTTTACGTCTTCGAGGCCGTAAAGATCCTCTTAGTATTCTTCGACGAAAATCTGACTGTTTTGAAAATCGTTTCACAACTCTTCTTGTTTTTAGTTTGGTTTTCGTGACACTAATTCCCACATTTTTTACTTTCCTCTGACGAACATCGTTAGTCCCACCTACAACATCGAATCGATTAGCTTTTATTATTAAAGTGTATCGAGGTAAGTCTTTTTTAATTTCCTGGATGTGAGGCAATAAAGATATTGTTTGTGCTATGGAAGAGAAATCTCGTAGTTTAGTAAAATCGGTTGAAAATGAATCGAAAAAAGAAGACCAATTTGAACTATTAGTTTCGTCTTTCAAATGAATAAAAAATAAAGCTTGTTCTACAGGAGGAAGTTTGAAAACATGTTCCCAAGTTATATATACTGTGTTATGCTTAGTTTTCAAGAAATTGAGTTCATTGAAAAGCTTTTTAATTTGCTTGTCCTTAGATTTCCCGAACATGAACAAGAATGTTCGTTGACCACTTTTAGGTAACAAATCCCAAGGTAAAGGAAAAAATTTACGTTCTAATCCCTGATATTGAGTAGAAATCCAATCTTTTAACTTATTTTGATATTCCTTTTTATATTCCTCTCCGAGATCTTTATTCTGATAATCCTTTCTCAAATCTATTATATCGGGCAAAAGCCAAGGTGACTTCGATAATGGAATTCTAGTGCGGGATAAGCTGCTTAGAAAAGGATCATAAATTTTAGCTAATTCCTGTCCGTTACTGTTACATAAGCCAGTCCTCTTTTCTATTATTTTCTGAATATCAGAACCATTTTTTAAAGATTCGATCCGATCTCTTAAATCATTGTTTAAAGTATTTCTTCGTTCTAGTCTATCACCAATCCATTCTTTGTAAAAATCATCCGATGACATAAATTCATTTGAATCTTTGAAAGAATTCTTTAATTGTTTTTCGGAAATGAATAAACTAGGCAGATATGTAAAAGATATTCGTTGTTTACCATCAGTTACACATTTGTTAAAGAAATAATCAGATACTTGTTTTTTCACCAAACTATTATGACTGATTCGACTATTTTCAATATATCGTAATGGTCGATTCCATCTCGATCGATCATAAAAATTATTAGGCCATGGTAAAAAAATCCATAATAGATCTTCCGGGTTCTTTTTCAATCTCTGATCATATAATGTAATTTCATTCAAAAATTTCTTAGACGTAAGGGGTACTGGAGCCCGACCCAGATGTAAACACAAGGAAATTAAAATAATAATACTAAAAGTTCGGTATAGAACGCGCTTAATCAAAAGATAAAGTATAGGTGCATCATGTTCTATTCGTACCAGAAGTAATTTTGCTAAATTAATGAATAAGAGATTACCACCTAACCAACTTAAGAGACTACTTATTATGAATAAAAAATTATTACTATACCGATAAAGAACTACTTGTACTAATCGGGATAATACAGGACTTGGTAAAAGAAAAGGATTTAATAATTGAAATATTAAACTATCTAAGAATATAGTACGAAGTCGCGGATCACTTATTGAACTGATATGACGTAGATTTTTATAATTTAGTAAATATTTTGTTCGAAACCAATGAAAGAACATATATGGGAGAACTAGCAAAGTTATAAGATGCGGTTTCACCAATAGAATATACAGAGGTGAAAAGTATATTGATAAATATATTAACAACTGTCCAATCATTAAACCACTTACAGCTACTGTACCACCAAGATTCCCTTCCAAGAGAAAAGATCGTATTGAAAAGATCTGAGAAGGTCCAATCGGCAATGTAGTAAGAAATCCGTAATAGATTCCAAATAATACAGCTGGACCTATCCACATCGGTAACGAAATTTGTGATACAGAAGACAACAATTCAATGCTTTCTATGGGCATAGGAATTATTTATAATCTCTTTATTATATTGTTATTATATTGAATTTCTATTATATCAAATAGAATTGAATAGATTTTTCAAACTATTCATATACAAGATACCATTTTTTTCAATATTTATCAATAGTTTTCTTAATCACAAAGAGAATATCTTTTGATTAAGAACTAGATTTTAGTAAAAGTTGTTTCTATCAATAGATGATACGAAGTTATTTCTTTTCAGGGTTTATTTCAAATTATCGTCGGTTGCAACAAGTTTGTCCAACCCAGATGTTCTAAACTATTGTTACGTCGTAAAGGACGGGTAACAAGTTCAAGCACATCTTTTGCATTGGTAAATCCATGAATTTGAGCGAAAGTAAATTCAACGGACCACTTTGTATTAATTCCTCTCGCTTCTAATGGATTAGCGTGAGCCATTCCAGTAATGGCCAAATCAGGTTGTAATTCACGCATACGCTGTATTTGGTTATAATTGTCTGGTTTTTCCACAATGCGTGGCATCGGTATATGCATCTTCTTACAAGTATCTTGTAGAAGAGATAATTCAGCAGCTTGATATCGTTTGTCCATATATGGGATACCTATTTCATAAACGATCATCCCACATCTGATTAAGAATCTAGCTAAAGATACTTCTAACAAATTATCTCCCATAAAAAATACAGATTTTCCACGTAATAAATCAAGATAATCTTTTAAATTATTCCAAATTTGGGTTTCTCTTTCTTCCAAACCTTGGGGTTTTATGCCGAATACGGAACAAATTTTTTCGATCCAAGCACGTGTTCCATCAGGACCAATAGGAAATGGTGCTCCAATCAATTTACACTTTCTACGTCGCATTAAAGTTGTTGCTGTACGACTCAGAAATGGATTGACACCACAGACATAAACTTCCTCACCTAATGAAGGCAGTTCGGTGTATCTCTGAGCTGGCAACCAACCCGAGACTCGAATAGATTGACGTTTTAATTCCGAATCGAGTTGAGAAGCAACTGTCGAAGGTACAGATCCAAAAAGAACTAAAGGAGGATGATTTGGTGATTTAAAAGTCTCGTCTCTGTTTCGTTCTGAATAAACAGATAATACTTTTTTCTCAGTTCCATCTTCTTCATCAACCCAAGATTTATATTCAGGACAACGATGTGTTATAGCAGCTAATACAGTATCTTCTCCCTGAGTAAAGGCATAATCCAGTCCATTGGCTCTTGCTACTACAATTGGTATTCCAATTTCCGTCTCAACTTTTGGTGCTATACCTTCCAAATCCATTTTTATTATTTCCGTAGTGCATGTACCAATCCAGACAATAACACTAGGATTTCTATCTTTTTTTATATGAAGACAAAGTCTTTTTAATTCCTCATGGTCATTCAATTGAGCTGAGATATCTCCTTCTTCCAATTCTGCCATTGCATAACGGGGCTCTGCAAAGATCATAACTCCAAGAGCATTTTGTAAGAAATAACCACAAGTCTTAGTGCCTATTACTAGGAAGAAACTATCTTCAATCTTTTGATATAACCAGGCTACACAACTTATGGGACAGAAAGTGTGATAATTGCCGGTCTCGCATTCGAACGTGAGAATTTCAAAGGTATTCATAGAATTGTTTCCTTGATAAAAATACGGGAAAGATCATAATAAAATTTTAAATGATCATAAAATCATGCAAATTATTTTCAATATTCTCGTTTTTACCACTATTAATAGGATTCAAGTAAAAATCAGAAAGTAAACTAAACAATTCTCGATCAGGAATTTCTTTTGGTACAACTCCTTCGGGTTGCGATAAGATTTGATCTGCTATATTTAGATAGAATTCACATACATAATTAAGTGTGGGTTGAGATTCAGCCATTTCAAATAATGTTTTTCCCTTTACCCTAGATACTCGAATGTCTTCGATAAGAGGCAATACTTCCAAAACTGGCATTGGACAAGCTTCTACGTATTTATCAATAAGATCCCTTTTAGATGTCCGATTACCTACCAAACCAGCTAATCGTAGGGGATGTGTATGTGCCTTTTCCCTAACAGAGGCTGCAATACGATTTGCAGCAAATAAAGCATCAAATCCATTATCTGTGATAATAATGCAATAGTCTGCGTAATTGAGTGGAGCCGCAAAACCCCCACAGACTACATCCCCTAAGACATCGAATAAAATAATGTCATATTCATAAAAAGCATTTAATTCTTTTAATGATTTAACAGTCTCTCCTACGACATATCCTCCACATCCAGCT